CCGGCAGAACAACTCAAAAGAGAAAGAAGTATCGTTAATTTCTTCATGTTCGTTCCAAGTTCGAAGAACCATTTGTACAAATAAGGATCCCCTTCGTAACATGATTGCTTCTTCATATAGATAGATATAGGATCTATAAGGCAGCAATTATTTATAAGTACATTTTGTGCAACAGCCCTTCCTATCTGATAGAAAAGGATCCCATGATCCGGAACCGGTCTTACATGGGCTCGCAACTCCCAAGTTTGTCTATGAAGAGCGAATCGAATTGTATTCGTGTCTATAATTGATTTCTTCTGTGTAATACTAATCGATAGGGCCTCATTGGTAATTGCTACAAGATCTCGTGCATTGTAACCCATGGCTATGGACCCGAATCCATTAGTATGGAACATTTTCTTTTCCAAGTGAAATCCCCTAGTATATGAAAGGGTGAAAACGTGCTTTCGTTGTTGTGGAATAAGAAGCCTTCGTATCTTAATGCATGTATTTAATTTATTCGGAGCTATTAGAGCGGGATCCACTTTTTGGGGAATATGAGTCGAAGCAATAACAAGAATATCTCTAGTGGACCGTCTTTCACAATTCCCGGAGAGATAGTTCAATAATAAACCGAGGGACTCCGACTCATCCACATACAGATCATGAATGTTTGGAATCCATACTATGCAAGGAGACATTGTTCTTGCCAATTCGAATTGCAAGTGGATAGAAGCTAGGTCTATTTCCAACTCGATAATATACCTAAGTATCTCATCATCCACCGTATACTCCTCCCTCAGCTCCGGGTCCGAGTCCAAGTTCGAATAAAAAGAGTCACGATCATCAATATCGTCCACATCTTTAAGCGCATCCATATAGTCCTTAGCAGGATCGCTATCATCATCAATATCCACATCATCAAGCGCTTCCGTATAGTCCTCAGGATCGAGATCATCAATAACTATTTTCAAATCCAGCTTGTTCAGAAATACCGTAATGAAAGGAAGATAGGAGTTTGTCGCTAGGGATTTGACCAAATAGGATCGTCCAGTTCCTATAGGACCTATCACTAAAATACCCCTAGAGGGGGATAGGGCTAGGCGGAACGAAAAGGGTTTTGGTTTTCCATGAGATGGGAAATGAAAACTATTAACCCCACACGAGGTTTGTGAATAAGTGATTGTCTGATAATGAGCAAGGAATATCCGTCTTTCTGCTAAACAGGATGTATTGAACTCATAATTCATTAGATCCTTTTGATGAATGTCAACTACGTATCGTAAGTAAATTGCTCCCGCTTGTTCAAACATTTGATAACCATAGTCACTCTTTACTAAATGATCAATATGAGTCAGACTCCATAGAATTTGATCAATCCCTTTTTCTGGCCTTAAGGTGGAGAAATGAAACGAGTAAACTCTCTCTTTATCCAAAAACCAATCACAGGTCTCGATCCAGGATTCTATTTCATCATGAGTCTGAAACCTTTGTCCTTTTCTTATCCATGAATAGATCTCTTTACTTGTATGACTTAGATGTCTCGTATTTCTTGAAAAAGTGATTCGATTGATGGGATTTGGTATGATACTTATGAGATCGATGAGATTGAAAAATATCTTCTGTATAAATTTGACCCCATACGCGGGACCACCACCAAATAGCGCAAAACCCAGTATTTCTGCTAGAAAATCTTCTAACTGTTCCTGAGCAACTAGAAAGAGATTCTTTAACCAGAAAGAATTCGGTTCAGGTTTAGGATACCCATCCACAAGTTTGTACACCTCAATCATGTATGATGGAATCGTCAAAGATTTTATCCTCTCGAACTCTGTCTGTAACTCACTAGAGTCTAGGGAAACAGAGAAAAGAAGTACCTGAACGAGACATCCAGCAAGAAGAAGAAGTAAAAGGCTTGAATAGAGGAACTCCCGAACATTTGGCGAGCTCAGATGTGTCGATATCAACAGTGACTCATTATTTCGATGAATCATTTCTTCGACCCGAAGAAGCCTACGGAAACACTTCCACGAAATATCACTTGAAATCTCACTTATCGGTGCCCACAATCCCCACAATTTTAGTTTAAGAGCTCGCCATTTTAGCTTAAGAATTCGCCATGCTGATCTGTGCATAATATAATGAAAATTGGATACAAATTTGTGACTGCTACTTAGCATCGGCAATAGGTCTGAAAAAGCATCTAAAAATATCAAATTTAGATATTTGTACCCTGTCGAAGTAAAGAACCACGGCATATATGTTTGGAATAGATTCCATTTTGAGAGAGTTGAAAAAGCACTATCTCGTTGAAAGGTTCTACCCATCTGCCCTTTCTCAACGCCTTTCTTTAGCCAATTTCGCCAAAGACGCAATTTTTTACTCGTTTCGGATGGTAAATATTTCTCAGAACGTGGAGTGTGAATCAAACCCATGTTTGAATTGAAATTCAGATACTGATGCAAGTTCTTCCTTTCTGAATCAGATAGATTCATATCTGAAAGAGGTTGACAATAAGTTC